ATAAACAAGTGTTTCCACGACTCTACCACCCGGTCAATTCTGTTCCACTTAATCCCTCTTTCACGGCCACATATCTTTCCGGCTAAGGAATGGGAAATCTTTCTCCTGGTGCATGAATCAAATGTTTCATTTCATCCGGGAAAAGCCATCTCTTTCTCAACAATGTCTTTGTCATTTGATCCAATAGCGTTCCGTTATTAGATAGGAACAGATTTGATAAATACTGATAACTCTCGGATAGAGTATTAGAACGGAAAGATCCATTAGATAATGAACTATTAGTATTAGTTCTAAGCCATCTCTGGCGATGAATCAACAATTCGAAGTGCTTTTCTTGCGTATTCTTGATCAACCAGCGTTTATATATAGATGTAGGAGAATTTGTTTGGGAAGTAATAAGTCCCTTTGACATCTCTTCATCTGCAAAAGATTCTCGACGTGAAAACACAGAGACAAAGGGCTGATCTTTGAATAGGAAAAAGAATTGATCTGCAGGGTCCCAAATGAATTGGCTTATTCGAAAAAACCCTTGTTCTTTGGAAGATCTATCTCGTGTCTGGTACTGCACGGTTCCACTCCGCAAGAACTCCGAATCATTCTCTTGAAGCTTATCCTCTTTATGATAAATGATCCGCTTGTCCCGAAATGACCTGACCCAATAGGGAAATCCCAATTTATTGGGCCTTTCGATACAATCAAATAGATTGCCATGAGGGCGCCATAGTCTAGGAGCCCAAACTATGTGATTGAATAAATCCTCATCCTCCTCTATCTGTTGCAGGTCGAGGGTTCCTTCTCCTTCCCCTTCTTCAAACCCCGATTCGTATTTTTCATATAGAAATCTCTGATCAACGATAGAACAAGATCCATTTTGCATCATATCTAACTGATTCCTTGGTTCGGACCGAAGAAGCAATGTCACTCGATCATTATCAAACTGACTGCATTCTGTCCGTGAGTATCCCACCAGAGCGCTTTCTAATAGGCCATGAACTAGATCAGAATCATTCTCAACGAATCCATAAGAAGTGATCCAATTTTGTTCATCGGGTCCGGGTGGAGACCAAAGATCTTGAGCGACCGATCCGGCAGAACAACTCAAAAGATAAAGAAGTATCGTTAATTTCTTCATGCTCGTTCCAAGTTCGAAGTACCATTTGGACAAATAAGAATCCCCTTCCTTACATGATTTCTTCTTCATATAGATAGATATAGGATCTATGGAGCAATTACTTAGAAGTACATTTTGTGCAACAGCCCTTCCTATCTGATAGAAAAGGATCTCATGATACTGAACGGATCTTACCTGGGATCGCAAATCCCAAGTTTGTCTATGAAGAGCTGATCTAATTGTATTAGTGTCTATAATTGATTTCTTTTGTGTAATACTAATTGATAGGACCTCATTGGTAAGTGCTACAAGATCTCGTGCATTGGAACCCATGGTTATGGATCCGAATCCATTAGTATGGGACATTTTCTTTTCCAAGCGGAATCCCCTAGTATATGAAAGAATGAAAAAGTGCTTTCGTTGTTGTGGAATAAGAAGCCTTCGTATCTTAATGCATGTATTTGATTTATTCGGAGCTATTAGAGCGGGATCCACTTTTTGGGGAATATGAGTCGAAGCAATAACAAGAATATTTCTAGTGGAACATCTTTCACAATCCCTGGGGAGATGGTTCACTAATAGACCGAGGGATAAGTAATTCGACTCATTCACATACAGATCATGAATGTTTGGAATCCATATTATGCAAGGAGACATTGCTTTTGCTAATTCTAATGGAAGGGTGATCTCAAATTGGTCTATTTTCGGCGTCATATACATAGTTAGCACATTCGGCATAGTTAGCAGCTCCGTATCAAGGTCATCATCGTCACGATCATCAATATCGATATCGTCACGATCATCAATATCGATATCATCAATAAGATAACCTTTATTGTCATCCAGGAACTTGTTCGGAAATACCGTAATGAAGGGAACATAGGAGTTTGTCACTCGGTATTTGACAAAATATGATCGTCCAGTTCCTATAAAACCTATCACTAAAATACCCCTAGAAGGGGGTAGGGCTAAGCGGAGCGAAAAGGGTTTTCCATGAGATGGGAAATGAGAACTATTAGCCCCACACGGGGTTTGTGAATAAGTAATTGTCTGATAATGAGCAAGGAATATCCGTCTTTCTGCTAAACAGGATCTATTGAACTCATAATTCATTAGATACCTTTTTTGAATGTCAACTAAGTATCGTAAGTAAATGGATCCCGGTTGTTCAATCATTTGATAACCAGAGTCATTCTTTGATAAATGATCACTATGAGTCAGACTCAATAGAATTTGATCAATCCTTTTTTCTGTCGTTAAGGTGGAGAACTGAACTAAGAATTCTCTTTCTTCATCATCAATCCAATCACTGTTCGCGACCCAGGATTCTATTTGATCATCAATCCAATCACTGTTCACGTTTTTTCTTATCAATGAATAGATCTCTTT